CCCCCAAATGGATAGAGTCGTCTTACATACAAAGGATTTACTTGTTACGAATATAGTCTAGCCTCTGTTCTTCTTTAGATCCTTTGTTTCACTCCGATAGTATGATAGGGCGGAATCAATGCAGCGGAAATGCCTACATTTCCATACTATTAATAAGTAAGTGTAAGTGAAATAGATAGAACATAATCTGTATCATGCCACATCACTTATTTTACTGGATCTTACGGAGTCAGTTCATGCATGACTCGGGTCTGATCTGATCATAGAAAAAATTCTCCTCAAGCAAACCAGCCTATCCTCTGTATGGGGTTTACGTGGTGGTTGGAACAGAGACACGTTTGGTTGTCAATTCCAATGTGGCGGATAAAATAATATATCTGCACGGGCCAATCAATAGTTCAAGCCACACACTCCCATAATCCATATTCTCTTCGGGGAATCACTTCAACTATTCGTATCAAATCAAATAAATAATACAATATTGCGGAGTTGAAGGGAAATATCCAAACACATGTCTTATTCTTTTCAATAATCCATATTTGTAGCAATGAAATACTATTGTCCCTCCCCCCCTATTATATATGATATGCGGGATTACCAAAATCTATGATATGTCTTCTCTATAAAGGACCAGAAATGCCTTGCTTACGAATCATTGGGAAGTGCATTAACATAAATACGGCAGTAAGAAGGGGTAATACAAAAGTGTGTAAACTATAAAAACGAGTCAAGGTGGATTGGCCCACACTAGCACTTCCGCGTAATAACTCGACTAAGGGCGATCCTATTACAGGAATAGCGTCGGGTACGCCTGTCACAATTTTGACTGCCCAATAACCAATTTGGTCCCAAGGTAGGGAATAACCAGTTACACCAAAAGAGGCGGTTAATACAGCCAGAACCACGCCCGTAACCCAAGTTAATTCGCGAGGTTTTTTAAACCCGCCGGTGAGATACACACGAAATACGTGCAGGATCATCATTAGGACCATCATACTTGCCGACCATCGATGAACTGATCGGATTAACCAACCAAAGTTGGCTTCAGTCATTATGTATTGAACAGAGGCAAAGGCCTCGGTAACGGTCGGACGATAGTAAAAAGTCATGGCAAACCCCGTAGCTACTTGTACTAAAAAACAAGTAAGTGTAATCCCCCCTAGACAATAAAATATGTTGACATGAGGAGGAACATATTTACTAGTTATATCATCTGCAATCGCCTGAATCTCGAGACGCTCTTCGAACCAATCGTATACTTTATTGAGATAGGTAAACCGAAAGAACTCCCCCTCTGAGAACTGTATATGAAAATTTGCTCTCGTACAGCTCAAGCAAAAACACCCCAATATTGGTTGCAACAGATATGGAATAGAAAGTTTTTGAAACTTCTTATTATTCTTAGCCCCCCTATTCCATCTTCTCGGAATATATGAAGGGGAAAAAGCCTCAAGCTCTTCTTTAGTGATGATAATGCCAAAATATCAAGTCAGCGCATTCGTCTTTATTATGTTGGTTGATAGTTACAGGCCTCTTGAATCTTCTTTCGTCCCTATTTTGATTTATTTTCTTGTTTTTATTTGTGTCTAATTCGGATTTATTTTTGTTTTTTATTGAATTGATAGGAATTCTCTTGTTGAGACCCTATGAATCGATTGTGAAACCTCAGATTCATACTAGACCACGATGATTGAATAAAGCCCCAAGCTAAGCTCAAAGATTCTCTGAGTAAGAACCATTTGATCATCACTTATTCAATTAATAGTTCAATTAATAGATGGAATGACTCAAAATTCGAAGAAACATTTTCTTTCTCCGTTGATCAAAAAAAAACATAAGAAAAATGGAAGGAAGAAAAACAATTTGAGTTGAGTCCAGTCGCGAGGTCTGAATGGTAGGTATGAATCATAGTTCAAATATTTCTTGATATATTCCATATATTGCGTGCTCCGGATACAAAAATGAATATCCGACGAGGCAGAACCCATCTCTCTCAAGATGACAGACCCATGCTCTGTACTATCAATAGGATCAATTGTAACAAGTCACACACTCATATTCCGGAAATACAGAAACAAAGAAATTCCACGGTCGAACTGCCGGAATGGCCTAGAAATCCAAGTACTCAGTGCTTCATTTTTGGATTGAAAAGCCAGGACTTCATTCTTTTTATGGGCCTAATTCATTGAAATTCCATCCAGTAAAACGGAAGAATTATAAATTTCCAAAATAATAGATAGGAATACCGCAAATAGAGCCATCGCGACCCCCATCAAAGGGGTAGTTCCCCAACCGGGAGCAACCTTCCCATATTCCGAATTCAATGGTTTCAATAAATTCCCTACATTAGTTCGTCTTGGACCAGATCTAGAACTACCCTCAACGGTTTGTGTAGCCATAAATCCTATTGCATTGGTTGAGATCGGTTGACTTTGTATACCATTCCGTTGTAAATAAACGATCTTATCATAGATCCATTGTGGTTTTGCAATTTTATAATAATGGAAACAGCAACCCTAGTCGCCATCTTTCTATCTGGTTTACTTGTAAGTTTTACCGGGTACGCCTTATATACCGCTTTTGGGCAGCCCTCTCAACAACTAAGGGATCCGTTCGAGGAACACGGGGACTAGTTGAAGTAAAGTAATGAGCCTCCCCATATGGGGAGGCTCATTACTTTACTTCAACTTAGATAATGTAAGCTAATGAAAGAGCATTTTGCTTTTTTACTTTTTAGTTGGAACCTTAGGTGGCTCTCGAAAAAAGATAGCGAAAAAAATGATTCCTAGAGTCGAGACCAAGAGAAATGTATAAACCAATGCTTCCATAAATTCGATCGTGGTTTACAATTATAGCTTCCACACCTGTTCATTTGGGAGCATCTCCCAGATTACGAAAGGACAAGAGTCAAGGAAAGGAGCGGTGATTCAAATCAAGATTTTTCTCAAGATTTTTCTCAAGATTTTTCTGGTATTCTATATTCTATATAAAAAGAAAAAAAAATCGAATACCAATAGAGGCGAAAGATATAAGAGCCGTATTGTATCAGACTACTTGTCTCCTTGTAGTTGGATCTCCAAGTTTTTGGAATGCTCCAAACTCCACTTGAGCATCCAAATCTGGGTCAATACCAGCAAAAACATCTCTGAATAAGGTTCTAGCACCATGCCAAATGTGTCCGAAAAAGAAGAGCAAAGCAAACGAAGCATGTCCAAAAGTGAACCAACCCCTGGGGCTGCTACGAAAAACACCATCGGATTTCAAAGTAGCACGATCTAATTCAAAAATTTCACCCAATTGAGCACGTCTAGCATATTTTTTCACAGTAGCAGGATCACTATAACTGACTCCATCGAGTTCGCCACCATAGAACTCAACAGTTACTCCTACCTGTTCGACACTATACTTTGATTCTGCCCTTCTAAAAGGAACATCGGCTCTGACAATTCCGTCTCCGTCTACCAAAACGACTGGAAATGTTTCAAAAAAAGTGGGCATACGACGTACAAAAAGCTCACGCCCTTCTTTATCTCTAAAGATGGGATGTCCTAGCCACCCCACAGCTATGCCATCCCCGTTGTCCATCGAACCCGCTCTAAATAATCCACCCTTTGCTGGATTATTGCCAATGTAATCATAAAAAGCCAATTTTTCGGGAATTTTAGACCAAGCTTCTGATAAACTCGGATTTTCGGCGAGTCTGGCGCCAACCCTTCGATATATTTCTTGCTGGAAGTATCCTTGATCCCACTGATAACGAGTGGGACCAAATAATTCGATCGGGGTAGTTGCTGAGCCATACCACATAGTTCCCGCAACAACAAAAGCTGCAAAAAAGACAGCAGCGATACTACTGGAAAGGACAGTTTCAATATTACCCATACGTAATCCTTTGTATAGACGTTGGGGTGGACGTACACTAAGATGGAATAGGCCCGCTAATATGCCCAATGTACCTGCTGCAATATGATGAGAGGCTATTCCTCCCGGAACAAAAGGATCAAAACCCTCTACCCCCCACGCAGGATTTACAGATTGTACTTTTCCGGTTAGTCCATAAGGATCGGACACCCATATTCCAGGACCATACAAGCCTGTTACATGAAATGCACCAAACCCAAAGCAAGCTAACCCTGAGAGAAATAAATGAATTCCAAAGATCTTGGGTAAATCCAAAGAGGGTTTTCCTGTACGTTCATCACAGAATATTTCTAGATCCCAATATACCCAATGCCAGATAGCTGCCAAGAAGCACAAACCAGAAAACACAATATGTGCCCCGGCCACACCTTCGTAACTCCAAATACCCGGATTCGTTATAGTCCCTCCTGTGATATTCCAACCGCCCCATGAATTGGTTATTCCTAAACGAGTCATGAAGGGTATAACGAACATACCTTGTCTCCACATTGGATCAAGAACGGGGTCAGAGGGATCAAAAACGGCTAATTCGTATAGAGCCATTGAACCGGCCCAACCAGAAACGAGAGCTGTATGCATTATATGTACAGCAAGCAACCGACCGGGATCATTCAATACGACGGTATGAACACGATACCAAGGCAAACCCATGGAAATACCCCTTTATCAAAGAAAAATAGACACTATGTAACTTTATCGCATTGGAATTGGAAAAGACTCTTGCTTTTTCCCTTTCGGTGCATTATAATTATTATATGGATGTTGATCCTTTGATTATATTATAAAGACTCTTGCTTTTTCCCTTTCGGTGCATCATAATTATTATATGGATGTTAATAATATTATAAAGACTCTTGCTTTTTCCCTTTCGGTGCCATATAATTATTATACGGATGTTGATAATATTATATGGATAGTTGATAATGATTATTTCGGAGCAAGGGTGACTATTTCTTTAATTTCATTTCGTTGGGAATAATGGAACAATTCTGTTCGTAGGAAGAAAGATAAGCAGATCTATTCTATACCCGATAAGTACCAATATGCAACGGGGGGATTGGTCCCATTTTCTATGGGCGAAGGCCTAGATACTTGTTCATGGTTCGAACAGCCCGTCCCATTCCTAAGAATTTTCCTTTATTCATTTCGCCTTACTCTATGAACTTTCTAATATAGGGATAAAATAAGACATTACGTTTCCACATCAAAGTAAGATATAACAGGTAATCCCTTTCTTTACGTGTATGCCTGTTGGTGTTCCGAAAGTACCCTTTCTGATTCCTGGCGATGAAGAGGCGTCTTGGGTTGACTTATAGCGCGACTTGTCAGACATATTGGGCCATATGGGATTTCCCCGTTCTCTCCCCCGATCGAGATACCCTCTGTTTCGCCCAAAAAAGAGTGCTTGAACCAGCAATCATTTGGAGCGTGAAGTGCAATTAAATACATTTTGAGGGGGTTCGAGATATTATCAATTATAAAAATTTATGGTTGGCTTGGTTGGACCAATAAAATGCTTGGTTGGACCAATAAAATGAAGTACCCAGGCTCCGTTCAGAAAATACCCAATTGGTAATATATCTATGATTACCACTTGTATAACAAGTCATTACTTTAATCGCATATAAGCGATATCAAACAGCCAATCAACGAAATAATAGGATGACTCCATCGAATATTTGTCGTAAGAAAGGCATGAAATGCATTGAAAAAAAGTAGTACAAAAAGTGGTATTGGGTTCATTTGTCCTATATGTGCAAATGAAAATCGGGCGGATCTTTACCCGGAGTAGAACAGAAACCTAAAAGAATCGAATTGAGGGGCCCATTCAGGAACAAGAAAATGACATCGTAATTTGGATTGAATTTCGATGAAACAATACATCAATGAGAGTTTAATTCGATAAGTTTAGTGGATTCTTTTTTATATTTGGAGAGGCGAGAAAAAAAAGAATCTTTCTTAAAAAAACTCGAAGAAAAGCCCCTACATTGATTCTTTTTTGCTTTTCGCAATTTTTTTTTGAACCGTATGCATCCAAAGGTGCGTGTACGGCTCTTACGGGATAAACTTTTGTCCTAATCAACCGACTTCATCGAGATAGAATTCTTTTTGTAGGACAAGAGATTGATAACGAGCTCGGAAACCAAGTTGCGGGTCTCATGCTCTTTCTCGATCTAGAGGATCCGAGCCCAGAGTTAGAGTACTTTTTGTTTATAAACTCTCCCGGCGGATTGATAGCACCCGGAATCGCCATTTTTGATGCTGCCCAAATTGTGAAGTCGGATGTATATACAATATGCGTCGGAATAGCCGCTTCAATGGCATCTTTCATCCTGCTCGGAGGAACAGAGACCAAACGTGGGGCATTAGATCACGCTAGAATAATGATACACCAACCTATTAGTTCTTTTTTTCGGGCGGAAACGAGAGAGTTTCTCCTAGATTCGGACGAACTGCTGTCAATACGCAAAAGCATGGTAGACGTTTATGTACAAAAAACGGGCAAATCCGTCGCGACTATATCCCAAGACATGGAAAGGGATAGTTTTATGTCAGCAAAAGAAGCCCAAGATCATGGAATTGTTGATGGTACTGGTGAAACTTGCCAGGATTTCATGGTAAAAATGGGGGAGCAATTGCGACGCTCGGAAGAGCTTCGCGCAGGGAAAGAGCCCAAGATGACGAAGATAACGAATACGGGCTTCTCTGTTAAGGGCAAATCCGACTCCACTAAAGATTTTCGGGACGCCGTTAAGAAAGAGATGAATCCGAAACCCAAGCATTCGGGAAGTTAGGGAAACCACTAAGAAAGAGATGAATCCGAAACCCAAGCATTCGGGTTTACAATAAGAAGAAGTTTACGAAAAAAAAGGGGAGTTTCTCGCAGCTAGGATGGCTAGGATGAAATCTCAAGAGAACAGATTATCTTCTTCTGACGGTAACGACCCCAATAAACTTTTTAAAGAATTTACTAAAAAGCAGCTAAAGTCAAAACCGAAGCGTTTGGGTCTCAAAAAAGTTTACGAAAAAAAGGCGGAGTTTATTGAAAACGAAAACATCGAATATAGGACGGATGTTACGAATGTGACAAAGGTGACAAACAAACATTTACGAATGTGACAAAGACAAAGGTGACAAACAGCGAATTCTTTCGAACACAAAGGTGATAACCCCGAATCCCCACGGGAACATATTCTCTATTACTGGCGATCCCGACTCCAATAAACGTTTTATGGAAACCACTAAGAAACAGATGAATACGAAACCCAATGCTTGGGGTTTACAAGAAGAAGAAGTTTACGAAAAAAGAAGAAGAAGTTTACGAAAAAAATGCGGAGTTTATAGAAGCCACTAAAAAACAGATAAACTCAAAACCCAAGCATTGGGGTTTACAATTTACAAGAAGAAGAAGTTTACGAAAAAAATGCGGAGTTTATAGAAAACGAAAACATCGAATATAGGACGGTTGCTCAACGGATCAACCATGATCGTCTGTTTGGCGACTCCAATAAAGACAAGTGAAGAATTTATGGATGGATAAAAAAGACGAGGAAGAATTGATGGAGAAAGAGGAGAAATTGATGTATAAAAAATACAAGGAGGAAGAATTGATGGAGAAAAAAGAGGAAGATGCGTAGGATCCCGCGTAAATCCGCGATTCCATTTCGGGCCATAATTTAGATTGACTCCGGTAAGAAGATAAAATATTCAATTTGGGTTCATCATTGAATATTTTATCTGCTTACCGGAGTCAAAAAGAAAATAGAAAAAATGCGTAATCATCTGGTTAGGATGCATCTAAACCAGCCTATTTGATATACGATTTAGCATGCCAACCATTAAACAACTTATTAGAAACACAAGACAGCCAATAAAAAATGTAACAAAATCGCCCGCTCTTCGGGGGTGTCCTCAGCGTCGAGGAACATGTACTAGGGTGTATGTGCGACTCGTTCAGATCATGAGCTGGAACAAACAAAAGAAAGGGGTCCTTTTTTCCAGTATCAATGACCCGTACCAATGAATAGGTTGGAAGAATTCCATCCAATATATAAATCTAAAAGAAGCCCCCATTGTGTATGAAATTTATGGTTTCTATTGGTGCAAATCCAATCACCTCAATTGTCAATTGGAGATGAGAAGCAATTCCCCATTGGTAGCAAATGGTTATCCATTAAGCGGGGGGAATAGTATTTACGAAGCAAAAAAAGGATGCTCTAACTCTTGCAAAAACGGACTAACAGGGTCAGCTACCTAGCCAACCTTTGTAATTAAATATCGTTACTGTATGGGTAGATCTCATTGTGAAAAAGGCCCATTACTGGATAATTCATAGGTAGAGTCAAAGAATGTGAACTGTACAAGTTACTAATAACATTGATTAAATGAGGAAAAAGGCTCCGGTGTATAGAGAGGACCTCGCCGTTTAAGAAGCAACCATAGAAACGATGGAACCCGCTATTTATTTATCCATTTACCTTTATTATTGATACTTTATATTATACTCAACTTTATTTATTTTATTTGTTGATACCTAGTATCGTATCAATCAATTTCTTATTCGGGGTTAAATGCCTGGAAAAAAATCGCGGTTGGGAAGGTCATAGTAGCAAAAGCCATTGGAATTTTTTTTTATACATCGGAAGAATCCGTTTTGTTATTAATAGACCCGGAAAGAGGAAAAGAATGACTGAAAGAAAATAAATCAATTAGTTATTCATCAAAGTTTCATTTGATTCAATGACCAGAATTACACGAGGTTATATAGCGCGGAGACGTAGAACAAAAACGCGTTTCTTTGCATTAACCTTTCGAGGGTCTCATTCAAGACTTACTCGAATTACTATTCAACAGACAATGAGAGCCTTGGTTTCTACTGATCGGGATAGGGGTAGGCAAAAGAGAAATTTTCGTCGTTTGTGGATCACTCGGATCAATGCAGCAATTCGGGAGAGCGGGGTATCCTATAGTTATAGTAGATCCATACATGATCTGTACAAGGGGCAGTTGCTTCTTAATCGTAAAATACTTGCACAAATAGCCATATCAAACAGGAATTGCCTTTACACGATTTCCAATAAGATAAGATCATGAAAGTGAAATAAGGAGATTGGAAGGAATACACCGTAATGATTGAACGGGGGGCCCCGGAGAACGAGCTCCGGGAAGGTAGAGTCGAAATGAATATGATCAAAATAGAGTCAAAATGAATGAACATGTTTCAATCAAAAAAAGAAGAAAATTTTTTGACTTGACTACTTTTTTCTTACGACGTGACAATCCAATCTGGATTCTCCCATTTGTTCGAACAAAAAACCAATCTGAGTTGGGGTTTTGATTCAATTGCAATTCAGAAATAGGCCTATCTATTTATTTCTAGTGCGAGGACCTGTAGCTCTAGGAGTCGACTCAGTTCTCTCAAATTGTTTCTCATTATTAAGAAAGGGTAACAAAGATAAAATACGCGCTTGTTTTATAGCAATAGTAATTAATCGTTGTTGTTTCAAAGTCAATCTATTCACTCGTCTAGATAATATTTTTCCTTGTTCACTAATAAATCGACTAAGTAAACTAATGTTTCTATAATCAATTCGATCCCCTGACCCAATTGGGGGCAAACGCCTACGAAAAGGTCGCTTGGATTTACGAAAAAGTCGCTTGGATTTATCCATGGTTTATTCCTTATCTTTAAAATCCTATTTCTGAATTCTATAGGATTTGGTTGTTTTCTTTTTTTATATATCATATGGAATTATTATGTAATTTCTTGCTGTTCCTTGGAGGGGTTACACGCGCGTTACATTACGTTTTATCTATTTCTGTATCTCCCCATGAATCGTATGCTTGTAACAATGGGGACAAAATTTTCTCAATTCCAATCGACTCGGCGTATTGTGTCGATTCTTTTGCGTAATATATCTGGAAATGCCCCGCGATTCTTTATTAATACCGTTTCGGACACAACTGTTACATTCCAAAATAACGCTTACTCTGACATCTTTCCCTTTGGCCATGAACCTCCTTTTTGATTTTTGATTCCCTCAACTCTTCCATTTTCGATCCGAAACGAAGAAGAAAAAAAGAAGTTGCTGACTCGAAATCCAATTCTTAACTATTTCATTGCAATCATCATCAATAGAGAAATAAAAGAAGAAAAAGAATAAGTAATACAACGATTTCTAACTATCAATTCGTTATTGGTATTTCATTTAAGTATCTTTCTTGTATGCTTTTGTTGTCTTCGACCCTTATTTTTCCATTTCTGCTCTCCCTTTCAGCCTAACCCCAAGTTTCGTTGCGGGTGAATCTTCTTTGATTCTTTCTCTTTCCTTCTTTTTTTTTTTTAGGATAAAAAACGGACAGTGACAGAAAGAACAAAACAAAGAAAAGGGGGTTAGTCACAGAGAATTTCTTGTATCTCTAATCTTCTTCATCCCTAACTAGAATGAAAAAAAAGGGAATGTCAACGCATCTGGGAATAAACGATTGATCTCTATCAATAGACCTGCCAAAGACCCGAACCATAGCGTGCTTAACACGGGTGCCACGGATAGATATGTTTTTATATCTCGCATTGAAAATCCTCCTTTTTTTATTGTAATACATATATGATCAGATACGTAGGTAGTTAAGGCTCACTTGTATTTGTACGCGGAATCCCTAACTAAAATGGATATATATATAACGCCCCGGAAAAAGACGCCCACTTACTTTCTGAACATTACCGATAGAAATGGATTTATTGATGTATATGTTAGGTTTAATATATATAATGAATATAATATATATCATTTTCATTATAATATATATTTTCTTCTTTGATTCTATGTTATAGGAGACGAAAAAGAAGAAATGGCAAGAGAAATTTTCGATCAATGGGGGAAATAACGATGTGGAAAACAAGATGGGGATTCTCTACAATGACACTGTAGGCCAATTGAAAGGGATGTAGCGCAGCTTGGTAGCGCGTTTGTTTTGGGTACAAAATGTCACGGGTTCAAATCCTGTCATCCCTATCCATTACTTCTTCTACGCGCAGTAATGAAAGATTCATTAAGCTTTGACCTAATCCTTTATGATACTATAATGCATACAAGATATGGTAGGGGTTACAAAAGAAATTCCTTTATATTTAGATTTACGGTCTTTTCTATTGTGATAAGATAAGAAAGCGCTCTTAGTTCAGTTCGGTAGAACGCGGGTCTCCAAAACCCGATGTCGTAGGTTCAAATCCTACAGAGCGTGATTCTGTTCTTCTTAGGTCGAATTACAATGAAATCACTTTACTAACTTGAGGAGCAATCCGAATTTGACCTCCGCCTTTCTTTAATACGCAGGAGGTCAATCAAAAAAAGAGATGGATGTTATTTCAAAAGAGATGTTACTTAATCAAAGACCCAACTGATCGCCGCGCCTGTATTGCAAATAGGCAGTTACGAATAATCCAGCCAAAGTAATAGGAATTAGGCCTAACACGATTCCAAATAGTAAAACTTCAATCATTTCAATTTGTTTGTTTGAAAGGGTAGGTAAAAGGGGGAGGTAATATCTATCCCTTAATATTAATCCAAATCGCCCGGGAATCTCAATAACCAAGAATTTACAATTTACATGGAAGGAACTATGGACTACCTGGAATCTCGCAAAAACATTTCTTTTTATGAATTGTTTATTGAATCAATTTCAAATAAGTCGTATCTTGCTCAGACCAATAAATAGAGCTGAGGTTATAGTTAAAGCCGCCAGTAAAAAACCGAAATAACTAGTTATAGTAGGCATGAAGGAGCTAAATGGGATACGTTCTATATTATACATATGTTTATGAAACACTTACCTAAGTTTCTATTTTTGAGAAATACAAGATAAGAAAAAGACCAATTGACAAAATCAGTCCCAATTGAAAGTTTGTGATTGAATTTATCATTTATTATCGTTTCTTCTCTATTTCATTTCTTTGGCTTTTTCTATTTTGTTTGGAACGAAGGGCCTTATAACATCAGGCCTTTTTTTACTTTCACTCGTTAGATTTATTAGTAGGTTCATTAATTGCTGCATAAAAAAAGAAAGTCTATCGCATGATAGCTCACAAAAAGAAAACCTTTATTGAGTAACCCGTAGCGCGGATGCAACAATGTCTAATCCAACAATGCTTGCATTACAAATACGGGTTGTTGTGTTTCTTTCATGAAATACTATCTCCTACTTGTATTGTAGTACTAATCAATTCTTTGAAATAAAGGTTTTTTGCTCTAATCCTTTTGTTTTCGAAAAACATGCTCTATTTTTTTCGCATATGACTAATTTCTAATTAGAAAGAATAGGAATAGAATATAATAATCTATTTTAGAAATTCTTAGAATCCAACTCACCCGTCAGACTCATACTTTTTTGTTTGATCGTTAGTTTATAGTCCAAAGTTTGTAATGGAAATAAATCCTATACTACAGGAATTTCCTTTTCATATTAACTGGCACATGTTTCTGTATAGATTAAGGAATAAGAAAGGAAGAAAATAATTATGTACCACTTCTTTTAGATACTGATTGAAATTGCGTTGCTGTGTCAGAAGAAGGATAGCT